GTTTACTTTTTCTAACATTTCTAGTACCAACTAATTCATTCGGGCGAGACATCTTACGATGTCATGATGCGCCCATTCCTATGGCCATTCCTTTAATACTTCTGGCTTTCGGGAGTCTCTTTGTAGGATACTTGGCCAAAGTGTGACCCGTTAGCCCATAAGTAAGTACTGTGACGAAGCGGCTGTTGCTCACCCGACACGATCGTACGAGGTCACAATTCACTCAACACGATCATCCGGGGTGAACAAGAATTGGGGATCGGATGTGGGCGAAATTCCCGCCAATGGCTGAGATGTTCAGTCGACTCCCTTCCCCTTTGTGGGGGTCCAGACCCCTACGAGTGAGCAGAAAAGGGAGGAGGAAAGAGGCCCTGGTGAACCGTCATAATTAGTGAACAAGTGTAAGCTTCGCTGCCCGACAGTATAGAGTACTGACCACACCGAGGGACAGGCCCTGAAGCGAAGGACGGGAACGAGCGGAATCAATGTGTTCCAATTTCTGGCCTTGCACCGACCATCCAATGGACCGTGGACTAAACGGCCACTGCCTAAAAAGACTATGTCCAGGGGACCGCCGCCCCCCCACAAGGTACATCTTGCGCCTATGGGCCGCTATAACTATCCAAGAAGACACTCGAAACTGGAAAGATAAACAAACCCACCCGGTAGACTGCCAAGCTATAAGTCCTACGACACAGGAGCGGGATTCTCTAAAAAGCCAAGGTCGTAAGTGGCCAAGAGGGCCCACTTGGAGACTTGGGATCTCAGCAGAAAATGCGAAGGTTGCGCCGGCCGGGGTCCGATAGGAAAAAAAAAAAAGAAACTAGTTTAGTTCTGATCTGAGTAGGCTCATAATAGGGAATACTCACACCCTGGGAACCGGGGCCTGGCCATCCGTCGTTTGCGGTTGACGTTCCGGCAAAGTTTGTCCGTCGACAGTTGAATGTTTTGATCTGGTTCGATTCATGATCGCATCTGCAAACGTTTTCCCGTGGGCCGCCACCCCCCCAGTCCAGGCATTGATCTATATCACTTCAGAAGAAAGGATATAACAGTACTTACCTTCTCCTTGGTGAGTCGAAGTGATATACATCACCTTGCCTTGCGATCTAGGTATTCTGTTTTTTGTTTCCTAGACTTTTTGTAAAGGGCCTCAGTCTTCCGTTTTTCAGCTTTTCAAAAAGTCCTCTCGAGCTACTAGGCCAGGGCCAGAGGAGAGGAACTATTTCAAGCAAGGATGCTATGACCTCAGACCTATTCCCGATTGCAGAAGCAGAAGGGCGGACAGCTTAGACTGGTTGGACAGTTGGACATATGACCGAAGAGCTAGTTGCTAACAAGAACAGCAAATCGAATTCATTAAATGAAATTTGAATAATGAAAATAAGGGAACGGAAGCGCTATTCGTGGACCGATTTCGACTGATTATTGGACAGATGACTCTTTGCCATAGACCAATTGCAAGAGATTCGCATTACCATCAGACAGAAAAGAAGACCGCTCGACCCTTACAGATGAGCTGACAAGGCCGGGGGCAAGTCTTTATAAAGGAAAGAATCAACCGCACTAATTGAGACCGAAGCGCCTATGCTGCATTCCAAACAAGCAAGGAATGAGCAGCTTTAAATAAATAGGGGGGACTTTTTCTAAAGTAAAAAGATTCACGGGAATGGAAGGGAGATCTAGCTGGGGGAAGTCATTCATTAACAGCTTTTGAATAAAGAGATGACAGGACAAGACCCATATTATATTCCCCAATCTCTTATTGCGCCTGCCTGTCACTCCTAATGAACTAGCCAAGCCTTATGTGCCAACCGTGGACTCCTGTTTACTACCTATTACTACTGCCTTATACCCGTCACATGCTTTCTTTCCTTCAACCTAACTATATTGATTTCATTTCCTGATCTACGACCACCCTCACGTCCGAGCCTTAAAAGAAAGCCGATTATCGATCCTTTTTCCAGGTATACTTTTTACCTATGAGCTTGTTTTCAAAAGTATTTTTATTAATGAAAGATAGGTATACTAAAGCACTTATTTCAAAGGGTTCCAAACCTTACTCCATAGGCAACTCGATAACTATCCCTAGTGAACTGGTAACACAATTAAAGAAGAACTGGGAATGGGAGAGGAATGGAATGAGTTCAAAGCCGGGCAGATAGATTTACATAAAATGATTTGTGGACGGATGGCCAATAGCCAATGCCGTTGACCGGGAAGGAGAACATATGACCAGACAGGGCAAGCAAGGTTAGTTTACTAAAGGACGGAAACTTTTGCTCAATTTCCAAACTTTTTGCTATTCAAGATGAAGCGTTTCAATCCAATTTTTCTTAACACCCTTCTCAACAGCAGGAATCTGTCCGATCTCAAAAGAATGGGAGGGTTGGATGGGAATTAAAAAAGGGGAGTCGGGTCAGCTGGATTCGGGGTGGGATCGACTAATTTATATGCTTGGTTTGGGTAGGATAAAACATGTTCTTATTGGTCATGGCTAGCTGCCGCCTAATATCCGTGATACGCCTTGGGCGCAAGGAAAGACCCCACTCTAACTCCCTTCATTGCTCTAGCCGGACCGGGAGAAACTTTTAATTGTGGGTAGTGCCCGCAGACGAGGGATAAGGACGAGAGATGGGCAACTAGGTAATAGAGAAGGTCGACCCAACCGAATCTGTTCGATTCCATCAATCACTCCGTGGGGATGGGAACATTTATTCCTCCCAACCCAATTCATAAAGATTTTTTGTCTACATTCGCTTTCGGCCTATCGATTGAACCGGGGGCTGCTCTTGAGCACTCTTTCCATCACCGGATTCCCTATGCGCTGATTGATGCTTCCTCTCCGACTGGATTCGCTGTTTATCTTCCTGAGTGAGCTTCTTTCTGGCGACTAGCTTCTCAAGTGGGTGGCTTTTGATTCTGCCTTATGTGCTGAGCAGCCCTTAGAACTAAGTCTCCTTCTTTTAATGTTCTGGGGTGGACCATTCGATCATAGGCTGACGCGATTCTTTCAGTATAAGCAGCAGCGTGCTGTGCTGCTTTCTCTCTTTGTTCCTCCAGGAGCTCTATCCTGTCCTCTCTGGGCAATTCACTTTCTTTTGCAAGCTTTTTGGCTGGCAATAAGATATCAATGGGCAGGACAGCATTTTACCAAAAAACCTGGTTGAATGGCGTGGTGCCCGTAGCTTCTCTTAGGGAGGTTCTGTATGCCCATAAAGCTATTGGAAGTTTAGTATGCCAAGCTTTCTGGTTATCATAGACGGTCTTGCTTAATATCCTTAGGAGGATCTTGTTTGTTGCTTCAGCCTGACCGTTACCTTTTAGGTAGTAAGGAGTAGATGTTAGCTGGGCTATATTATATTGCTGAATCAACCCTGTCACTTCTTTGTTTACAAATGGCGTGCCATTAAATGAGATTATCCTTGCTGGTATGCCGAATCGGCAGATAATATTTTCCTTAAGAAAAGAAAATCGGCTACAGCTGCTCCGATAGCCTTTTTCAATGGAACCGCTTCAACCCATTTTGTGAAATAGTCTGTGGCAGCTAGGATCCAAATGTGCCCTTTAGAGGATGCTGGCGTGATAGGACCAATAAGATCTAGTCCCCAAGTGTGAAAGGCTAATGGGCTTAAGACTTTTGTGAGGCACGTGAATAGCATTGGCATATATCTGGCAGGGTCTGCATTTCTTGACATATTCCTGAGCGTCTGCTTCTATAGTAGGCCAGTACAATCCTTGAAACAATAATTGTTGAACAAGCCTTTTGCCCCCTTGGTGCGGCTTCCCCATTATGGACTTCTGCTAGGGTCTTTTGAATATCACTGGTGGCGACGCACAACATCATCTTCCCATTCTTTCAAACTTTAAAAAGAGGATCCTCCATTATTGAACTGATATATGCCTTAGTAGTTTGGCAGCCTGATTCTTGTCTTCTGGGAGTTTCCCTTCCTTGAGGTAATTGATGTATGGTTCTCGGGCACGTCGGCCCTTTCCCTAGCCCGAGCTAAGCTTTAAACTAAAACTGCGGAGGCTGTTTTTTTTGTCAACGTCGATGACAACCCGATAGCCTTTTAGAGGGAACTTTCGGCGGGCAATCCATCTCGAAATTTCTCTTGAAACGCCGTTTCCAGCACTAATAAGTGGAAAGAACTCATGGGCTTTCAAATACCATACCTAATGTTTAATACAAGAAGTTTGTATATTGTGAAGGAGAAATCACAAGGAAAGTTGGTGAATCTTCTGTTTCAGGTCGCTGATCGGCTTCTTCCCCTCCTACGCTATGGATAGAGCTGGGGTAGGCAAAAGCCCAACCCATAAAGACGCTCGTCTGCGCATACTATGGATTTACAGATTCAAACTTAAAAAAATGAAAGAAGGAACCGTGACGTCCGCGCCTCCTCTTATAGTTCTAACTCTTCGTTCTTACTATTACCGACTGGCCAAGACTTCTAAAAGCTTTGAACCTGAGCTATTTAGGATAAAAAGAAAGAAAAACCCCTCCGAAACTTCTCGGCTTCCTTCCTCGCCTACTCTTTGCCGCTGGGCGTAACGTAGAAGTTTTGCTTCCATTAGAATATCTGAGGCTTAGCGGGGCAAATCGAACATTTGAATAAGGGTTGCCGAGCTAATAATTACATAAGTTTTTGGAAAAAAGACTGAGAACATCTACTCAGGTGAATCCAGTGAAGACTTGAAGATCTAATCCGAAATAGCATCTTTAAAGCTCAGAAATAGATGTTAAGACTCCTATAAGGGATTACTAAGTACCCTTTTTCTTTCATATTTTTTTCAAGTAACTTGACCCTGCCGAGGGAATTTTATTTCCCTAGCTTTCCACTAACACTAAGGAAACTTACCTGACAACATATATTGCGGGAAAGGCACTCCAGCGGCAGCAGATGGTTCTGCTTCAGCATTAACTGATCTGCCAACATTGATGACACCCCAAGGGAGGGAACTCTGGCAGGAAATCCCCTAGTCATTTATCTTGATTCGCC